GCTAGCGTAGCTTAATTAAAGCATAACACTGAAGATGTTAAGATGGGCCCTAAGAAGCCCCGGAAGCACAAAGGCTTGGTCCTAACTTTACTGTAAACTCTAACTAAACTTACACATGCAAGTATCCGCCCCCCTGTGAGAATGCCCCTACCCCCCTGTTTGGGAACGAGGAGCCGGTATCAGGCACAGAACTATCTAGCCCACGACGCCTTGCTTAGCCACACCCTCAAGGGAAATCAGCAGTGATAAATATTAAGCCATAAGTGAAAACTTGACTTAGTTAAAGTTAAGAGGGCCGGTAAAACTCGTGCCAGCCACCGCGGTTATACGAGAGGCCCAAGTTGACAGAAAGCGGCGTAAAGAGTGGTTAAGGAATATCAAAAAAACTAGAGCAGAACGCTTTCAGAGCAGTTATACGCATCCGAAAGTATGAAACCCAATTACGAAAGTAGCTTTATTTCCCCTGAACCCACGAAAGCTAAGAAACAAACTGGGATTAGATACCCCACTATGCTTAGCCGTAAACATTGATTGTATTACACAAACAACATCCGCCCGGGAATTACGAACACCAGTTTAAAACCCAAGGGACTTGGCGGTGCTTTACATCCACCTAGAGGAGCCTGTTCTAGAACCGATAACCCCCGTTAAACCTCACCCTCCCTTGTTAGATCCGCCTATATACCACCGTCGTCAGCTTACCCTGTGAAGGACTTATAGTAAGCAAAATTGGCAAAGCCCAGAACGTCAGGTCGAGGTGTAGCGAATGAGAGGGGAAGAAATGGGCTACATTTACTAGATATAGTAAATACGAATGTTGCATTGAAACATGCAGCTAAAGGAGGATTTAGCAGTAAGCAGAAAATAGAGCGTTCCGCTGAAATTGGCCCTAAAGCACGCACATACCGCCCGTCACCCTCCCCAAGCATACAGACTAAATTAACTAAAAACTCAAAACCCGCGAAGGGGAGGAAAGTCGTAACATGGTAAGTGTACCGGAAGGTGTACTTGGAAAAATCAGGACGTAGCTTAGACTAGACCCAGCACCTCACTTACACCGAGAAGACCTCTGTGCAAATCAGAGCGCCCTGACGCCTATTAGCTAGCCCCACCCCCACATTCAACAAATCTTTATATATAAACCTCAAAGCACGTCAAACCTACGTAACTAAACCATTCTTCCCCCTGAGTCCAGGCGATAAAAAAGGAAATTTGGAGCAATAGAAAAAGTACCGCAAGGGAAAGCTGAAAAAGAGCTGAAATAGACCAGTAAAGCCTAAAAAAGCAGAGATTTAACCTCGTACCTTTTGCATCATGATTTAGCTAGGACCTTCAAGCAAAAAGAACTTGTAGTTTGGAACCCCGAAACTGAGTGAGCTACTCCAAGACAGCCTATTTATAGGGCAAACCCGTCTCTGTGGCAAAAGAGTGGGAAGAGCTTCGAGTAGGGGTGACAGACCTACCGAACTCAGTTATAGCTGGTTGCTTGTGAACTGGATAGGAGTTCAGCCCCCTAGATTCCCAACTCATATACTTCATTGACCTTCGGATGCAATGAGAAACTAGGGGTGTTAGTCAAAGGGGGTACAGCTCCCTTGAAAAAAGACACAACTTTACCAGGAGGATAGAGATCATACTTAATAAGGATAGATGTTCTAGTGGGCCTAAAAGCAGCCACCCTTACAAAAAGCGTTGAAGCTTGAACTTAATACCCCCCGTATATACCGATAAACCCTTCTTAATCCCCTAAATTTAACAAGCTGTCCTATGCTTTTCATAGGAACAATTATGCTAATATGCGTAATAAGAGAATACTTCAGATTCTCTCCTCGCACACGTGTAAATCGGAACGGACCACCCACCGAATACTAACGGCCCCAATCTAAGAGGGTATTGGAAAATGTCATAAACAGACCAGAAAAACATCCAATGCAAGCCCGTTAACCCCACACTGGTGTGCCCCAGAGGAAAGACTAAAGGGGAGAGAAGGAACTCGGCAAACATACCCCAAGCCTCGCCTGTTTACCAAAAACATCGCCTCTTGCAAAACCACAGTATAAGAGGTCCCGCCTGCCCAGTGACAATCTAGTTCAACGGCCGCGGTATTTTGACCGTGCAAAGGTAGCGTAATCACTTGTCTTTTAAATGAAGACCCGTATGAATGGCATGACGAGGGCTTAACTGTCTCCTTTCCCAAGTCAGTGAAATTGACCTCCCCGTGCAGAGGCGGGGATACACCCATAAGACGAGAAGACCCTATGGAGCTTTAGACATAAGGACATACTATGTTAAATACACCCTGTTAAGGGCTTGAACCATATAGAATCTGCCCCACTGTCTTCGGTTGGGGCGACCATGGGGAACACAAAACCCCCACGCGGAAGGGGAGCACACCCCAAAACTTCTTTCCCTCCCACAAACCAGGGCGACAGCCCTAATCAGCAGAAATTCTGACCTAAGTGATCCGGTAATACCGATCAACGAACCAAGTTACCCTAGGGATAACAGCGCAATCCCCTTCTAGAGCCCGTATCGACAAGGGGGTTTACGACCTCGATGTTGGATCAGGACATCCTAATGGTGCAGCCGCTATTAAGGGTTCGTTTGTTCAACGATTAAAGTCCTACGTGATCTGAGTTCAGACCGGAGTAATCCAGGTCAGTTTCTATCTATGTAATGATCTTTTCTAGTACGAAAGGGCCGAAAAGAGGGGGTCAATGCTCCAAGTACACCTCACCCCCACCTAATGAAAAAATCTAAGCTAGGCAAAAGGGCATGGACACTGTGCCAGAGAGAACGGCATGCTAAGGTGGCAGAGCTCGGATAATGCAAAAGACCTAAGCCCTTTCTACAGAGGTTCAAGTCCTCTCCTTAACTATGATTTCAACACTCATCACCCATGTAATTAGCCCCCTAACCCTTATTGTACCAGTCCTGCTAGCTGTAGCATTCCTCACCTTGCTTGAACGAAAAGTCTTAGGCTACATACAACTTCGAAAGGGGCCCAACATCGTAGGACCTTTCGGCCTTCTTCAACCCATCGCTGACGGTGTTAAATTATTTATTAAGGAGCCTGTACGACCCTCCACCGCATCCCCCGTTCTGTTTCTTTTAGCCCCCATGCTAGCACTTACATTAGCCCTCACACTATGAACCCCTATACCTTTCCCTTACCCCATCCTAGACCTTAATTTAGGGATTTTGTTTATTCTAGCACTATCCAGCCTTGCAGTATATTCCATTCTAGGCTCAGGCTGAGCATCAAATTCAAAATATGCGCTAGTTGGGGCTTTACGAGCTGTCGCACAAACCATTTCTTACGAAGTTAGCTTAGGGCTTATTTTACTTAATATTATCATTTTTACCGGGGGATTTACCCTCCAAACATTTAATACGGCCCAAGAGGCAATTTGATTAGTTGTACCAGCCTGACCTCTAGCTGCCATGTGGTATATTTCCACGCTCGCTGAAACAAACCGAGCACCCTTCGACTTAACTGAGGGGGAATCTGAACTAGTTTCAGGGTTTAATGTAGAGTATGCTGGGGGACCTTTCGCCTTATTTTTCTTGGCCGAATATTCCAATATTCTGTTGATAAATACTCTCTCCGCAACCCTCTTTTTAGGTGCTTCACACATCCCCAGCATGCCAGAATTGACTGCCATTAACCTTATAACCAAAGCAGCTCTACTCTCAGTTGTTTTCCTCTGGGTCCGAGCCTCCTACCCCCGATTTCGATACGACCAGCTCATGCACTTAATCTGAAAAAATTTCCTCCCCCTTACATTAGCCCTAGTTATTTGACACTTAGCGCTCCCCATCGCATTTGCTGGTCTCCCACCACAACTGTAATAGGGAGCTGTGCCTGAGTATAAAGGACCACTTTGATAGAGTGAATAATGGGGGTTTAAGTCCCCCCAGCTCCTTAGAAAGAAGGGATTCGAACCCAACCTGAAGAGATCAAAACTCTTAGTGCTCCCTCTACACCACTTCCTAGTAAAGTCAGCTAAATAAGCTCTTGGGCCCATACCCCTCCAATGTAGGTTCGAATCCTGCCTCTACTAATGAGCCCCTATGTAATAACCACGCTTTTGCTTGGTCTAGGCCTGGGGACAACAATTGTCTTCGCGAGCTCACATTGACTACTCGCTTGGATAGGCCTCGAAATTAACACACTGGCCATTATTCCCCTTATAGCCCGACACCACCATCCCCGCGCAGTCGAAGCTACCACAAAATATTTCTTAACACAAGCAACGGCAGCCGCAGCACTATTATTCGCAAGCACTACCAACGCCTGACTCACAGGCCAGTGGGAAATTCAACAAATCGCCCACCCCTTTCCTGCAACTCTCCTCATTCTCGCCCTAGCACTGAAAATCGGACTAGCCCCCGTACATGCTTGACTTCCAGAGGTCCTTCAGGGTTTAGACCTTATTACAGGTCTTGTATTATCAACATGACAAAAACTTGCCCCCTTTGCCCTCCTCCTCCAACTTCAGACAACCAACTCAGCCCCCCTAATTATTATAGGTTTACTATCTACCATAGTTGGAGGATGAGGAGGTCTTAACCAAACACAGCTACGAAAGATACTTGCCTACTCCTCAATTGCACATCTAGGCTGAATGGTGTTAATTCTTCAATTCTCACCTCTCATCACCCTTCTTGCCCTAATTACATACTTCATTATAACCTTCTCAACATTTATAATCTTCAAAATAAATGAAGCTACCACCATTAATGCTCTAGCAATCTCCTGGACAAAAATGCCTGCCCTCACAGCCCTTACCCCGCTTGTCCTTCTATCCCTGGGGGGTCTACCTCCACTTACCGGCTTTATACCTAAGTGACTTATTTTGCAAGAGCTGACAAAACAAGATATGCCAGCCCTTGCCACCCTCGCCGCATTAACCTCCCTTCTCAGCCTTTACTTCTACCTACGCCTCTCATACGCAATAACCCTTACAATATCCCCCAACAATGTCACGGGCACAGCCCCCTGACGATTTATAAATTCCCGGTTTACTACTCACGTAGCAACCTCAACCACAGGTACTATTTTACTGCTCCCACTGACCCCAGCTGCTGTAGCACTACTCATCACCTAAGGGGCTTAGGATAGCGATAAGACCAAGGACCTTCAAAGCCCTAAGCGGGAGTTAGACTCTCTCAGCCCCTAATAAGACCTGCGGGCTATTACCCCACATCTTCTGCATGCAAAGCAGACACTTTAATTAAGATAAGACCTTTCTAGAAAGGTAGGCCTCGATCCTACAAGGATTTAGTTAACAGCTAAGCGCCCAATCCATCGAGCATCAATCTACTTTCCCCCGCCTAACCGGGCAACTAATAGGCGGGGGAAAGCCCCGGCAGGCGACTAGCCTGCTTCTTCAGATTTGCAATCTAACGTGTAACACCCCAAGGCTTGATAAGAAGAGGACTCGAACCTCTGTGTATGGGGCTACAACCCACCGCTTAACTCAGCCATCTTACCTGTGGCAATCACACGTTGATTTTTCTCGACCAATCACAAAGACATCGGCACCCTCTATCTTGTATTTGGTGCCTGGGCCGGAATAGTGGGGACAGCCCTAAGCCTACTCATTCGAGCAGAACTTAGTCAACCTGGAGCCCTCCTCGGAGACGACCAGATTTATAATGTAATCGTCACCGCACACGCCTTCGTAATAATTTTTTTTATAGTTATGCCTATCATAATTGGAGGATTCGGAAACTGGCTCATTCCCCTAATAATTGGAGCCCCCGACATAGCCTTTCCCCGAATAAATAACATAAGCTTTTGACTCCTTCCCCCATCCTTTTTACTCCTTTTAGCCTCTTCAGGCGTTGAAGCCGGAGCAGGTACTGGGTGAACTGTTTACCCCCCACTAGCTGGGAACCTAGCCCATGCTGGGGCATCAGTTGATCTTACGATCTTCTCGCTCCACCTTGCAGGGATCTCCTCTATTCTGGGTGCTATTAACTTCATCACCACTATTATTAACATAAAACCAACTAGTGTAACAATATACCAGATTCCACTTTTCGTTTGAGCTGTCCTTATTACAGCCGTACTTCTACTATTATCCCTACCAGTTCTGGCTGCTGGTATTACAATACTATTAACAGACCGTAATCTAAACACAACCTTCTTTGACCCCGCGGGAGGAGGAGACCCTATCCTCTATCAACACCTGTTTTGATTCTTTGGTCACCCAGAGGTATATATTCTCATCTTACCAGGCTTCGGAATAATTTCACACATTGTAGCCTACTACTCAGGGAAGAAAGAACCCTTTGGCTATATAGGAATAGTCTGAGCTATAATAGCTATCGGCCTTCTAGGATTTATTGTGTGGGCCCACCACATGTTTACAGTAGGAATGGACGTAGACACGCGTGCCTACTTCACATCCGCTACTATAATTATTGCGATTCCAACCGGTGTAAAAGTCTTTAGCTGACTTGCAACTCTTCATGGGGGAAACATCAAATGGGAAACACCTCTACTCTGAGCCCTAGGCTTTATTTTCCTCTTCACAGTAGGGGGCCTAACTGGAATTGTACTGGCAAATTCATCTCTGGATATTGTCCTTCACGACACATATTATGTAGTCGCACACTTCCACTATGTTTTATCAATAGGGGCTGTATTTGCCATTGTCGCCGCCTTCGTACACTGATTCCCGCTATTTACAGGCTACACCCTTCACTCCACATGGACAAAAATCCACTTCGGCGTAATATTTATCGGAGTAAACTTAACATTCTTCCCCCAACATTTCTTAGGTCTAGCCGGAATACCCCGACGGTACTCAGATTACCCAGATGCATATGCTCTATGAAATACAGTTTCATCAATTGGCTCTCTACTTTCACTTGTAGCTGTAATCATGTTCTTATTTATTCTTTGAGAAGCATTTACAGCCAAGCGAGAAGTCCTAACAGTGACACTGACCGCAACAAACATTGAATGACTTCACGGCTGCCCTCCACCCTACCACACATTTGAAGAGCCTGCATTCGTCCAAACTCCGTCAAACTAACGAGAAAGGGAGGAGTTGAACCCCCATCAATTGGTTTCAAGCCAATCACATAGCCGCTCTGCCACTTTCTTCATAAAACACTAATAAGATACTAGTAAAGTGTAATTACACTGCCTTGTCAAGGCAGAGTCGCGGGTTCAAGCCCCGCGTATCTTAATCTTATTATGGCACATCCCACACAACTTGGATTTCAGGACGCAGCTTCACCCCTTATAGAGGAACTTCTTCACTTTCATGACCACGCTCTAATGATCGTTATTCTTATTAGCACAATAGTGGTTTATATTATTGTAGCTATGGTTACAACTAAACTCACCGATAAACTTGTACTTGATTCCCAAGAAATTGAAATTATTTGGACAGTCCTCCCCGCTGTAATCCTTATTCTTATTGCCCTACCATCCCTACGAATTTTGTACTTAATAGACGAAATTAACGACCCCCACCTCACAATTAAAGCCCTGGGCCACCAATGATATTGAAGCTACGAGTACACAGACTACGAAGACCTCGGATTTGATTCATATATAATCCCAACACAAGACCTCACCCCCGGACAATTTCGACTTCTAGAAGCAGACCACCGAATAGTAATTCCAATGGAATCCCCAATTCGAGTCCTTATCTCCGCTGAAGACGTCCTACACTCCTGAGCCGTCCCGGCTCTAGGTGTGAAAGCCGATGCCGTCCCTGGACGACTAAACCAAACAACCTTTATTGTTAGCCGCCCGGGCGTATTTTATGGGCAGTGCTCCGAAATTTGTGGGGCTAACCACAGCTTTATACCCATCGTTGTAGAAGCAGTTCCTCTCGAGCACTTCGAAAACTGGTCTTCACTAATAATTGAAGACATCTCACTAAGAAGCTGATTAGTTGAAGCGTTAGCCTTTTAAGCTAAAGATTGGTGCCTAACAACCACCCTTAGTGGTATGCCTCAGTTGAATCCTGCCCCGTGACTCTTGTTTATAGGTCTTTCTTGATTGGTTTTTGCAGCAATCGTCCCCACTAAAGTCGTTAAATACATTGAAAATTATAACCCGGCCCCTAAAAATATTAGCCAGGCCAAGACTCGAACCTGAATCTGACCCTGGTCTTAAGCTTTTTTGACCAATTCCTGTCCCCTTCTTATTTAGGAATCCCTCTATTTGCAGTAGCAATTACCCTGCCCTGAATTTTATATCCCAACCCATCCGAACGCTGAATGAATAACCGCGTAGTAACATTACAAGCCTGATCTATTAAGAATTTCACATCACAACTCCTCCTCCCACTAAACCCCGGCGGACATAAATGGGCAGCCCTCTTCGCCTCCCTAATGATCTTTCTCCTAACTATTAATCTGCTTGGTCTTCTTCCTTATACCTTCACTCCCACAACCCAACTCTCCCTAAATTTAGGCTTTGCCGTTCCACTTTGGTTGGCAACTGTAATTATTGGTATGCGAGATCGACCAACCCACGCGCTAGGCCATTTTTTACCAGAAGGCACCCCCACCGCTCTGATCCCAGTCCTTATTATTATCGAATCAATCAGTTTAATTATCCGCCCTCTTGCCCTCGCTGTTCGACTAACAGCTAACCTCACAGCAGGACATCTACTTATTCAGCTCATTGCAACAGCTGTCTTTGTACTTATACCCCTTATGCCCGCTGTAGCCATTCTAACGGCAGCCGTACTACTTCTTCTTACGATTCTAGAAGTTGCAGTTGCTATAATTCAGGCATATGTCTTTGTGTTATTACTAAGCCTATACCTCCAAGAAAACATCTAATGGCCCATCAAGCACACCCCTACCATATAGTTGACCCCAGCCCCTGACCCCTCACAGGGGCCATCGCTGCCCTATTGATAACCTCCGGCCTTGCTATTTGATTTCACTTCCATTCCACCACTCTGATAACCCTCGGAACAGTTCTTCTTATTTTAACCGTCTACCAGTGGTGACGAGATGTTGTGCGAGAAGGAACATTCCAAGGACACCACACTCCTCCTGTCCAAAAAGGCCTCCGGTACGGTATAATCCTCTTTATTACTTCAGAAGTCTTATTTTTCTTAGGATTTTTCTGAGCCTTCTACCATGCGAGCCTTGCTCCCACCCCCGAACTAGGGGGCTTCTGACCACCGGCAGGTATTACCCCTCTAGACCCCTTTGAAGTTCCACTACTTAACACGGCAGTCTTACTTGCCTCCGGCGTAACAGTCACTTGAACCCACCACAGCATTATGGAAGGTAAACGAAAACAAGCTATTCAATCCCTAACCTTAACCATTCTCCTCGGGGGCTATTTTACTTTCCTTCAAGGACTTGAATACCACGAAGCACCCTTTACTATCGCAGACGGAGTCTATGGTGCCACATTCTTTGTTGCCACTGGCTTCCACGGACTCCATGTCCTTATTGGCTCAACATTCTTAGCCATCTGCCTATTACGTCAAACCCTCCACCACTTTACATCTAACCACCACTTTGGATTTGAAGCAGCCGCATGATACTGGCACTTCGTAGACGTCGTCTGACTATTCCTCTATATCTCTATCTACTGATGAGGCTCCTAATCTTTCTAGTATTAAACTTAGTATAAGTGACTTCCAATCACCCGGTCTTGGTTAAATTCCAAGGAAAGATAATGAATCTGCTCACAACAGTGATTGTAATTACTGCCTCCCTCTCAGCGGTACTAACTGTAGTCTCTTTTTGACTCCCCCAAATTACGCCAGACCATGAGAAGCTCTCACCTTACGAATGCGGCTTTGACCCTATGGGGTCCGCCCGATTACCATTTTCTCTGCGATTCTTCCTTGTCGCCATCCTGTTCCTCCTATTTGACCTGGAAATTGCACTCCTTCTCCCCCTTCCCTGAGGAGACCAACTTACAACACCGCTACTCACCTTTTCTTGAGCAGCAGCAGTTCTATTTATACTAACACTAGGCCTGGTATACGAGTGAATCCAAGGGGGCCTCGAATGAGCGGAATAGGCGGTTAGTTTAATAAAAACATTTGATTTCGGCTCAAAAACTTGTGGTTTAAGTCCGCAACCACTTAGATGTCCCCTACACATTTTGCCTTCTCATCATCCTTCGTCCTAGGGCTCACGGGTTTAGCATTTCAGCGGTCCCACCTCCTCTCTGCCCTGCTGTGTCTTGAAGGCATAATGCTTTCACTATTTATTGCTTTTTCTCTATGGACACTTCAGCTTGACTCGACCAACTTCTCAGCATCACCCATGCTCCTCCTGGCATTTTCAGCCTGCGAGGCAAGTGCAGGATTAGCACTACTGGTAGCCACCGCTCGCACGCATGGTACCGACCGACTCCAAAACCTAAATTTACTACAATGCTAAAAGTTTTAATCCCCACACTTATATTAATTCCCACAGCCTGACTGGCTAAAGCAAAATGACTTTGACCCACAATCCTCACACAAAGCTTCTGCATCTGCTTCGTAAGCCTTTCATGATTAAAAAACTGCTCGGAGACTGGTTGAACCTCACTTAATCTCTATTTAGGCACAGACCCCTTATCAACACCCCTTCTTATCCTGACATGCTGGCTTCTCCCACTAATAATTCTAGCCAGCCAAAAACACGTAAGCACCGAACCAATCGGCCGCCAACGAATATTTCTTTCACTTATTGCCTCACTCCAATTCTTTTTACTTTTAGCATTCGGCGCTACCGAAATAATTATATTTTATATTATATTTGAAGCCACCCTCATCCCCACTCTTATTATTGTTACCCGCTGGGGGAACCAAAAAGAACGGCTTAATGCCGGAGTATATTTTCTGTTCTACACACTAGCAGCCTCACTTCCTCTCCTTGTTGCCCTACTTTTACTACAGGCCCATATCGGCACTTTATCAATGTTAGTTCTCCCGTACCTCGACCCCACACCCCTGCTAACCCACTCAAATAAAATATGATGAATCGCCTGTCTTCTGGCATTTCTAGTTAAAATACCCCTCTATGGTATACACTTATGGCTTCCAAAAGCACATGTAGAAGCCCCAATCGCAGGCTCAATAATCCTTGCAGCGGTTCTACTAAAACTAGGGGGCTACGGCATAATTCGCATAATAGTTTTATCAGAAGCTGTAATTAAAGATGTCACCTACCCGTTTATAGCTCTCGCACTCTGAGGTATTATTATGGCTGGCTCAATTTGCTTACGTCAGACTGATCTTAAATCCCTCATCGCCTACTCATCAGTTGGCCACATAGGCCTCGTGACCGCAAGCATTCTTATTCAATCACCCTGGGGAATTACAGGAGCACTTGTCTTGATAATTGCACATGGTCTTACTTCCTCAGCCCTCTTCTGCCTAGCAAACGCAAACTACGAACGAACCCACACCCGAACCATGATTCTGGCACGAGGGCTTCAGACAGTTATACCCCTTACAGCAACGTGATGATTCATCTCCAGCCTGGCCAATATGGGCCTTCCCCCCCTCCCTAACCTAATAGGCGAACTAATAATAATTACTTCTCTATTTAGCTGATCCTGATGAACACTGTTGGTAACAGGATTAGGCGTCCTACTTGCCGCCGGTTACTCGCTTTACCTCTTCCTTTCAACCCAACGAGGCCCCCTCCCAAAACATGTAACTAAAATTGAACCGTACCACACCCGAGAACACCTCTTAGTTGTACTTCACCTAATTCCTCTGATTCTTCTTATTCTCAAACCTGAACTAATCTGGGGGTGAACAGCCTGTAGGTATAGTTTAACTAAAACATTAGATTGTGATTCTAAAAACAGGGGTTAAAGTCCCCTTACCCACCGGGAGAGGCTCGAAGCAATGGAAACTGCTAATTTTCATCCCCTTGGTTAAACCCCAGGCTCACTCGAACAGCTCCTAAAGGATAACAGTCATCCCTTGGTCTTAGGAACCAAAAACTCTTGGTGCAAGTCCAAGTAGCAGCTTATGCCCTTTAATCCTGTGTTAGCTACAACATGTTTAACTTGTATTTTTGCCTTTTTAGCTTATCCAGTACTAATAACCCTGGTCCCATCCCTTATCAAACCAGACTGACCTACTAAACATGTCGTAGAGACAGTAAAAGCAGCTTTTTTTATTAGCCTCATTCCCTTACTCATAGTCCTTGTTACAGGAACAGATGTAGTTACCAATAACTGGGCCTGAATAAATATTAATTCCTTCGATATTAATCTCAGTCTAAATTTTGACACTTACTCAATAACCTTTATTCCTATTGCCCTCTACGTAACTTGATCAATTCTAGAATTTGCCACATGATATATACATGCTGACCCCCGAAAAAATCGTTTCTTTAATTACCTACTAATGTTTTTAATCGCCATAATTATTCTAGTTACAGCAAACAACATATTCCAACTATTTATTGGTTGGGAAGGGGTAGGAATCCTATCATTTCTTCTAATCGGATGATGATGAGGACGAGCAGACGCCAACACCGCAGCACTGCAAGCAGTACTTTATAACCGAGTCGGAGATATCGGGTTAATATTTGGGATGGCCTGAATAGCAACAAACCTAAACTCCTGAGAAATACAACAAATGTTCACAGCCGCTAAAGACATAGACCTAACCTACCCACTTATAGGCCTCATTCTTGCAGCTACTGGTAAATCAGCCCAATTTGGACTTCACCCCTGATTACCGGCTGCCATGGAGGGCCCCACCCCGGTATCAGCCCTTCTCCACTCAAGCACTATGGTTGTTGCAGGTATCTTCCTACTAATTCGAATGAGCCCCCTGCTAGAAAATAACCAAACTGCCCTCACAACCTGCCTTTGCCTCGGAGCCCTAACAACCTTCTTCACTGCAGCCTGCGCTATTATACAGAACGATATCAAAAAAATTATTGCATTTTCAACATCCAGCCAGCTTGGATTAATAATGGTCACTATCGGCCTAGATCAGCCGCAACTAGCTTTCCTTCACATCTGTACACATGCCTTCTTCAAGGCTATACTATTTCTGTGCTCCGGATCCATTATCCACAGCTTAAATGACGAACAAGACATCCGAAAAATGGGAGGACTACTCCGCCTCATACCCCGCACATCCGCTTGTTTAACAATCGGCAGCCTGGCCCTAGCAGGCACCCCCTTCCTGTCCGGGTTTTTTTCTAAAGACGCCATTATTGAAGCACTAAACACATCCTATTTAAACGCCTGAGCCCTAGGCCTGACCCTCTTAGCCACCTCTTTTACAGCAGTCTACAGCTTCCGACTACTCTACTTTGTCTTAATGGGACACCCCCGATTTAACCCCCTTTCCCCCATTAACGAGAATAACTCCGCCGTCATTAACCCGCTTAAACGACTAGCATGAGGAAGCATTCTTGCAGGAATACTAATTGTTTATAACATAGTGCCTCTAAATACCCCTATTATAACTATACACCCCCTCCTTAAATTATCCGCCCTCCTGGTAACAATCATAGGCCTTCTTATTTCTAAGGATCTTGTAATAAAAGGAAGCAATAAACAAAACCCAACCTCCCTTTCTGGAACTAATCGTTTTACCGTCATAACCGGCTTCTTTCAACCAATTGTACACCGTTTCACCTCTAAGTTCTCCTTAACCCTCGGTCAAATTATCGCCGGCCAAACAATTGACCAAACCTGATTAGAGAAAACTGGGCCTAAGGCAGTTGCCTCCTCTAACCTACCACTCTCTTCGTCGGTAAGCAATATCCAAAACGGCCTAATCAAAACATATCTCGCCTTATTTGTTCTTTCCCTAGCTCTTATGGTCCTCATCTTTGTTACCTAAACCGCCCGAAGAGCCCCACGTTTAATCCCACGTGTTAACTCAAGAACTACCAGTAAAGCTAATAAGAGTACCCACGCACTAATAGCCAATATAAACCCCCCTGAAGAATACATCAGGGCAACTCCCCCAACATCTGCCCGAAAGATAGAAAATTCCCCTAGCTCATCCGCCAGCACCCACGAACACTCATATCACCCCCCTCAGAATAACACGGAAACTAACCCCACCCCCACCATATATATCCCCCCGTAAAGTAAAACAGATTGACTGCCTCAACTCTCCGGGTAAGGCTCAGCAGCCAACGCTGCCGAATACGCGAAAACCACTAACATCCCACCAAGATAAATTAAGAACAATACCAGTGACAGAAAAGGCCCACCGTGCCCCACTAATACACCACACCCCACTCCAGCTACAACGACCAGACCTAATGCAGCAAAGTAAGGAGACGGGTTGGAAGCAACCGCAACCAATCCTAACACAAGAGAAAAAAGAAGTAAGTATATAACAAAAGTCATAATTTCTACCAGGACTCTAACCTGAACTGATGACTTGAAAAACCATCGTTGTTATTCAACTATAGAAACTTTCAATGACCAACCTTCGTAAGTCACATCCCCTATTAAAGATCGCAAACGATGCCTTAGTTGACCTCCCTGCCCCCTCCAATATTTCCGTATGATGGAACTTTGGTTCCCTGCTAGGACTATGTCTGATTACCCAAATCCTGACTGGCTTATTTCTTGCCATACACTATACATCCGATATCGCAACTGCCTTCACCTCAGTCGCCCACATCTGCCGAGACGTTAACTACGGATGATTAATCCGAAATATCCACGCCAACGGTGCATCTTTTTTCTTCGTCTGTATTTACCTTCATATCGGTCGAGGCCTTTATTACGGCTCATACCTTTATAAAGAAACATGAACCATCGGAGTTGTCCTACTCCTCCTTGTAATAATAACAGCTTTCGTAGGATATGTACTCCCCTGAGGACAAATGTCCTTCTGAGGTGCAACTGTTATTACCAACCTACTCTCCGCCGTCCCCTATGTAGGAGGCACTCTTGTTCAATGAATCTGAGGCGGGTTCTCTGTAGATAATGCTACTCTGACCCGTTTCTTTGCATTTCACTTCCTATTCCCCTTTGTAATCGCGGCCGCAACAGTAATTCACCTTCTTTTCCTACATGAAACCGGATCCAACAACCCCACAGGATTAAACTCAGACTCTGACAAGGTCTCTTTTCACCCCTATTTCTCCTACAAAGACCTCCTTGGGTTCGCAGTACTTCTTATTGCCCTGACATCTCTCGCCCTATTTTCCCCTAATCTGCTCGGAGACCCGGATAATTTTACCCCCGCAAATCCACTTGTTACTCCCCCACACATTAAGCCCGAGTGGTATTTCCTCTTTGCATACGCCATCCTGCGATCTATCCCCAACAAACTTGGTGGTGTACTCGCCCTATTGTTCTCTATCTTAGTCCTTTTACTTGTACCCCTTCTCCACACGTCTAAGCAACGAAGCCTTATATTCCGACCTCTAACACAATTCCTGTTTTGATCTTTAGTAGCAGACGTTATAATCCTTACCTGAATCGGGGGAATACCCGTAGAACACCCCTTTGTGATTATCGGACAAGTTGCCTCATTTATCTACTTCTCCCTCTTCCTACTAGCTATACCGATAGCGGGGTGACTAGAGAATAAAGCCATTGGATGGCGATGCATTAGTAGCTCAGAATCAGAGCGTCAGTCTTGTAAACTGACCGTCGGAGGTTAGAGTCCCCCCTACTGCTCAAAGAAAGGAGATTTCAACTCCTACCCCTGGCTCCCAAAGCTAGGATTCTGGCACTAAACTATTCTTTGACTGTATGTACATATATAAAGTATTCTTTCCTTTACATATATGTAATAACACCATATATATATATTAACCATATTATGTATTATATTAAGACACACTATGTATAATAACCATATATTGAACTAAACCATTCACTTGTCACACAAAACTAAGATGTTCATAAACCTGAGTAATCCTAAATCTTATAATAATTGAAACTAAGGGACTGGTCGAAACTTAAGAATCAACACAACATTCATAAGCAAAGTTATACCAAGACTCAAAATCTCGCCCATCCAATAGAATCGACTCAATAAGAACCTACCAATCGACTATACCTTAATGATAACGGTTATTGATGGTCAGGGACAAAAATCGTGGGGGTTTCACTCAGTAATTTATTCCTGGCATTTGGTTCCTACTTCAGGGCCATTACCTGATATTATTCCTCACACTTTCATTAACGCTTACATAAGTTAATGTTGGGATTACATACGACTCGTTACCCAGCATGCCGAGCACTCACTCCAGCGGGTAAGGGGTTCCTTTTTTCTTTTTCCTTTCATTTGGCATTACAGAGTGCATCCAGCCAAAAGAAGCGTTTAAAGGGTGAGCATTTTTCTTGCATAAGTAAAATGTATGAATGTTAATAGTCTTAATTTGAAGAATAACATTCATGGATCTCAAGTGCATAAGGGTATGATTGTTCCCCCTTGTATCCTAAAGATACCCCCTTTTTTCCCCTTTTTTACGCGGAAAACCCCCCCTACCCCCCCTAAACTTCTAAGGTTCTTAATACTCCTGAAAACCCCCGGAAACAGGAAAACCCTACAGCTTAAGGTGGTAAAACATACTTATTTCAACCTTCAAACCCTCACCACCAAAAAATAGTTCACTCTTTTATAATGTTTCAAATATCATTAATTGTAAACTATTTAAATGCTACACCAACCAAATGAAAACATAGCATTTTTATCACTGCAAACATGCAGAAATGACGCTCGGAACCCCCCCCCGAGCCAAACCTGGTGACAACCCTACAGCTTAAGGTGGTAAAACATACTTATTTCAACCTTCAAACCCTCACCACCAAAAAATAGTTCACTCTTTTATAATGTTTCAAATATCATTAATTGTAAACTATTTAAATGCTACACCAACCAAATGAAAACATAGCATTTTTATCACTGCAAACATGCAGAAATGACGCTCGGAACCCCCCCCCGAGCCAAACCTGGTGACAACCCTACAGCTTAAGGTGGTAAAACATACTTATTTCAACCTTCAAACCCTCACCACCAAAAAATAGTTCACTCTTTTATAATGTTTCAAATATCATTAATTGTAAACTATTTAAATGCTACACCAACCAAATGAAAACATAGCATTTTTATCACTGCAAACATGCAGAAATGACGCTCGGAACCCCCCCCCCCCCGAGCCAAACCTGATCCTGATATACAACCTTGATTGAGATAACCTCTGACCCCGTTAGAGGATTTATAT